ACGAGAGCGTGCTTTTTCAAATCTCTCAAAATGGAATCTGTTCCAACCATATATACCGTGGTTCTTTACTTTGACAGGGTTCAAATATCTAAAATTCGCCCTTTTAGATCCTTTTTCAAACCTATTGGGCAGTCACATATCTATTTTGCAGGATATTCTGGAGACATCATGGTGGATTCTTCAGACAAAATTGTGGGCGATTCTTTCAAACTGGAATCTCAGTGAGATTTCGAGTCATTGTTTACAGACTCTTCTTCGGTCCGCAGAACTGATTCATCGAAATAATGAGTCACCCCTATGGCTGAGATCATCAAATGCTCGGGAGTTCCTCATCCTTTTCCTTCTTCTTGTTGCTGGATATCTCGTTGGTACACATCTTCTCTTTGTTTCCCGAGCCTCTAGTGAGTTACAGACGGATTTCAAAAAGATCAAATCTTTGATGATTCCATCATACATGATTGAGTTGCGAAAACTTCTGGATAGGTATCCTACATCTGAGCGGACTTCTTTCTGGTTAACGAATCTCTTTCTAGTTGCTCTGGAACAATTAGTCTATTTTCTAGAAGCAATATGGGGTTCTGCTTTGAACATGCTATTGGGTGGCGGTCCCGCTTATGGGTTCAAATCCATAGGTTCTAAGAAGAAATTTTGGAATCGCAATCTCATCGGTATCATGGATTTCCTAAGGATCATACCAAATCCTATCAATCGAATCACTTTTTCGAGAAATACGAGACATCTAAGTCGTACAAGTAAAGAGATCTATTCATTGATAAGAAAAAACGTGAACGTTGAGTGGATTGATGATCAAATAGAATCCTGGGTCGCGAACAGTGATTTGATTGAGGATGAAGAAAGAGAATTCTTGGTTCAGTTGTCCACCTTAACGATAGAAAAAAGGATGGATCAAATGCTATTGATTCTGACTCATAGTGATGGTTTATCAAAGAATGACTCTAGTTATCAAATGGTTGAACAACAGGGATCAATTTACTTACGATACGTAGTTGACATTCATCAAAAGGATCTAATGAATTATGAGTTCAATAGATCCTGTTTAGCAGAAAGACGGATATTCCTTGCTCATTTTCAGACAATCACTTATTCACAAACCTCGTGTGGGGCTACTCGTTTTCATTTCCCATCTCATGGAAAACCCTTTTCGCTCCGCTTAGCCCTATCCCCCTCTAGGGGTATTTTAGTGATAGGTTCGATAGGAACTGGACGATCCTATTTGGTCAAATCCCTCGCGACAAACTCCTGTGTTCCTTTCATTACGGTAGTTCCGAACAAGTTCCTGGATGACAGTCCTTATCATTATCAGATGGATCCTTATGATAGTGATAAGAACGATCTTTATAATGAGTATATCGATGAGGCTAGTGATATTGATGATAGTTACGCTATTGATATTGATGAGAGTGACGCTATTGATATGGATGGTGATGAGAGTGACGATAGCGATGATGACCTTGATAGAGATGATATAGAGCTGCTCAATGAGCTACCTATGGATCCTGTGGATAGGGATAGACTCCTCCTAAAGCCATTTAGTATCCGCCTTACATTCGAAATAGCAAAAGCAATGTCCCCTTGCATACTTTGGATTCCAAACATTCATGATCTGTCTGTGCGTGCGTCGAATGCCTTATCCCTCGGTCTATTAGTGAACTCTCTCTCCAGGGATTGTGAAAGATGCTCCACTAGCAATATCCTTGTTATTGCTTCGACTCATATTCCCCAAAAAGTGGATCCCGCTCTAATAGCTCCGAATAAATTAAATACATGCCTTAAGATACGAAGGCTTCTTATTCCACAACAACGAAAGCACTTTTTCACTCTTTCATATACTAGTACTAGGGGATTTCACTTGGAAAAGAAACTGTCCCATCCTAATGGATTCGGGTCCATAACCATGGGTTCCAGTGTACGAGATCTTGTAGCACTTACCAATGAGGCCCTATCCATTAGTATTGCACAGAAGAAATCCATTATAGACACTCATACAATTCGATCCGCTCTTCATAGACAAACTTGGAATTTTCGAGCCAAGGTAAGACCGGTTCAGGATCATGGGATCCTTTTCTATCAGATCGGACGGGCTATTGCACAAAATGTACTTCTAAGTAATGGCCCCATAGATCCTATATCTATCTATCTGAAGAAGAGATTCCCTAAGGAAGGGGGTTCTTATTTGTACAACTGGTACTTCGAGCTTGCAACGAGCATGAAGAGATTAACGATACTTCTTTATCTTTTGAGTTGTTCTGCCGGATCGGTCGCTCATGATCTTTGGTCTCTACCCGGACCCGATGAAAAAAATGGGATCACTTCTGATTTGGTTGAGACTGATTCTGCTCTAGTTCGTGGCCTATTAGAAGTATTCGAAGGAGAAGGCACTCTGGTGGGATCCTCTCGGACAGAAAAAGATGGCAGTCAGTTTGCTAATGATCGAGTGACATTGCTTCTTCGGTCCGAACGAAGGAATCCCTTAGATCTG